AGATAATTAGAAATATAAGAATTTGTAAATGAAATAATTTTAAATAGAATAAAATAATAAAGAGCCTTCGGGTTAATAAAAACTGAGGAAATTGACTCGGGAACGAATTTTGTTGGAAGCTCCATTGCAAAGTTCGGACCTAACCATTAATGGAGAAGCTATGGGAACGACAGAACCTGTGACTGCATAGGATTCTATTGAAAACGAATCCTAATAATTCATTGGGTAGGATGGCGGAACGGACCAAGAAAAAATTGATTTATTCTGAGAGGTCATGAATTGAACCTACGAATGAAACAGAAAAGAGTAAATATTCGCCCGCGAAACCTTTATTTATTGGATTACAATCTTTTGTCGTAATTTGATAGAGGTAAAAAAAAATAAGGAAAGGATTCGTTATGTTATAAAAATAAAAAAAAGAAACATTACATTATCTATAAAGATACATAAATGTACACATACGTCTAGCTGTATTGTATATCTCGTATCTACATCTTCCTTCCTATGTAATAAATTAAATATCAATAAAAGCCATTACTTGGTGTATTATCTATTAATGTGTATCTATTAATGTGTATCTATAATATTATTGAATTGGAATCCTTTAATTCGCGAGGAGCTGGATGAGAAGAAACTCTCATGTCCGGTTCTGCAGTAGAGATGGAATTAAGAAACAACCATCGACTATAACCCCAAAAGAACCAGATTTCGTAAACAACATAGAGGAAGAATGAAAGGAATATCTTGTCGAGGCAATCATATTTGTTTCGGCAGATACGCTCTTCAGGCACTTGAACCTGCTTGGATTACAGCTAGACAAATAGAAGCAGGGCGAAGAGCAATGACACGATATGCGCGTCGTGGTGGAAAAATATGGGTACGTATATTTCCCGACAAACCTGTTACAGTAAGACCCGCGGAAACACGTATGGGTTCGGGGAAGGGATCCCCTGAATATTGGGTATCCGTTGTTAAACAGGGTCGAATACTTTATGAAATGGGTGGAGTATCAGAAACTGTAGCTAGAGCAGCTATCTCAATAGCTGCGCGCAAAATGCCTATACGAACTCAATTTCTTATTTCAGGATAGAGATGTAGAACTAAACAAAAAGGGGTATTGGGGATGAAAAAACAACCGCAGGTTTATTTATTTCTGGACGGACAATATTTCTTTTTTTTCTTTCATACTTTTGCATTGAAATAGCAGATTGAAATAAAAATGATATGATTCAACCTCAGACCCTTTTGAATGTAGCGGATAACAGCGGAGCTCGAAAATTGATGTGTATTCGAATCATAGGAGCTGGTAATCACCGATATGCTCATATTGGTGATGTTATTGTTGCTGTAATCAAAGAAGCAGTTCCCAATATGCCTCTAGAAAGATCAGAAGTAATTAGAGCTGTAATTGTACGTACATGTAAAGAACTCAAACGTGAAAACGGTATGATAATACGATATGACGACAATGCTGCAGTTGTCATTGATCAAGAAGGAAATCCAAAAGGAACTCGAGTTTTTGGTGCGATCGCTCGAGAATTGAGACAGTTGAATTTTACTAAAATAGTTTCATTAGCTCCCGAAGTATTATAAATAGTAGTAGATGAGACTATGATATAGTAGGGTATCTGAAATAGATCAAATAGATCAAATTAGTAGATTGTGTCTCACGTATATACTTTATAATAATAAAAAAAAAGAAAAAAAAAAGGAAACATGTTGATTATATCAAAATTTGGAGGAACCTATAATTCTAGTTCGTCATGGGTAGGGACACTATTGCCGATCTAATAACTTCTATAAGAAATGCTGACATGGATAAAAAAGGAAAGGTTCGAATAGCATCTACAAATATCACCGAAAACATTGTTAAAATACTTCTACGAGAAGGTTTTATTGAAAACGTTCGGAAACATCAGGAAAGTAACAAATATTTCTTGGTTTCAACTCTGCGACATAGAAAAACCAGAAAAGGAATATATAAAACTAGAACCATTTTAAAGCGTATCAGCCGACCCGGCTTACGAATTTATTCCAACTATCAACGAATTCCTAAGATTTTAGGTGGAATGGGAATTGTAATTCTTTCTACTTCTCGAGGTATAATAACAGATCGAGAAGCTCGACTAGAAAGAATTGGAGGAGAAATTTTGTGTTATATATGGTAATCTTCCACCTCTGGTATCCGAATTTGATCTCTAACTTCCTATTTGTAAAATAGAGAGGAAAAGTGAGTTATATAACTCTTCCTCCATTAGTTGATACTGCAAGGAGGTTACCTGGAATGAAAGAACAAAAATTGATTCATGAGGGTTTAATTACTGAATCACTTCCCAACGGTATGTTCCGGGTCCGTTTAGATAATGAAGATCTAATTCTAGGATATGTTTCAGGGAGGATCCGGCGCAGTTTTATACGGATACTACCAGGAGATAGAGTAAAAATTGAAGTAAGTCGTTATGATTCAACCAGGGGACGTATAATTTATCGACTTCGCAAC